ATAGCCTCATAATAATTCTGTAAAGCTTCCGCATAATTTCCTTCAGATTGCGCCGACATCCGTTACGGTCGTTATTCGGTTCAAAGAATCTCCGTTCCAGAACCGTACGTGATATTTTCATCTCATACGGCTCCTCCTTTATGTGTATAATGATAACAATTAATACATAAAATCAAAAAAGATTGCAGTATTTTTTTTTCTCATTATCAATTGTGCAGGGCTAGTGTTTTTACAAGAAATCTCTAGCCAACCTTCCTGTAAAAGAGCTTTTATTAACATCAAGTATGTTGGTACTGGCTAAAAAAAGGATAACTCCAACAATATCTTTGTCCTCAACGCCACTAAATTTCCTGGAATTAGTCACTTCAACAACCTTCGATGGTTATACGGGTATCCAAAAATACGAACGAGATGGATGTTTATTGTCCCAACCATTCTTGTTAGTCCCGATCTCGAAAAGAAAGGACGGATATATTTTACAAAGTTTTTGTGTTGTTGATTCCTAAGCGTAGTGCTTCTTCCCCTATGCCGCCTATTGCTACTAGTGGAGTAGGGTTAACCTAACCCCATAGTATAGGTATAACCTTTCGCTTAATACTTAAAATCCATAATTGAAGCATATGAGGCTGCATTAATCGGGGATACACGACAGAAGGATTTTTTCGTTTTATTTATAAACTTCACCTTCAGCAAGCGTAGGTTTTTTCCATTTTTTTTTTTCGAATAATGGGTCTTTCTTCTAAGACTGAGATCGGTAAAAAAAAAAAAATAATCAAATCGCACCATCTCTGTAATAAGTGAATGCCTCTTTTTCTCCTGAGGTTGTCGGAATTATTCGTAATAAGATATTGGCTACAATAGAAAAGGTCTTATCAATAAAATTTCCATTTATCCGAGATCTAGACATAGGTATAGGTAGGAATCTATTCGAAAATGGAATTCTTTATCTTATCGTGTGAGAAAAGAATCCCACAAACAAAGGAATTGTACAATACAGTACGAAATAACGTAAAAACAGACTTATTAATTCATTTTTTTTAGCCTACGGCCTCGAAGTCGGTTTTTGATAAAAATTTTTTCTTTCTTTTTAGTTCGAATTGCTTAAAGGCGCCTATCCAAAGATGGAATATGAATAACTCATTATTGACCCGGTTTCTGGACCATAATAATTACGTAGGAGAGATGGCTGAGTGGTTCAAGGCGTAGCATTGGAACTGCTATGTAGGCTTTTTTTTGTTTACCGAGGGTTCGAATCCCTCTCTCTCCGTACCTTTGCCTAATTCATTAATTTTACTGACCGCAATGTCTCAGATAACAATGGATACCATTTTTACAACTTTCTTTGGTTTGGTATGAATCTTCAATTCAAAAATTATTTTTGTAAATACGCAAAATACTGGAAAAAGTGGACAAGGAATGAAAAAGGTCCTATATCCATGTGTATGATACATGAATGGATAAAATACTCGGATCAAAACTCTTGTTATTTTTGTTAGTTTTAAGTCTGACGAGAATAATATTCAACAACCAGCAATTCATTTATTTTCAAACCAACCCATTGACTATCTATTATTTGATTTACTAATCCTTTATATTGGAATGGATGAAAAGTCAAATGCTTTGGCAATTCCTCACGGGGGGCTGAATCAAGATAATTTTGAATCAGAGCTTTCGATTTTTTTTTATCTTTCGCTGTAATAATATCTTGAGGTTTGCAGCGATAACTTGGTATATCTACTATACGACCATTAACTAAAACATGTCTATGGTTAACTAATTGGCGGGCTTGAGGGATAGTCGAAGCCATACCCAATCGAAAAAGTATGTTATCCAAACGCATTTCAAGTAATTGTAGTAAAACCTGACCGGTTGACCCTTTCGCTTTTCCGGCGATACGAATGTATTTAAGCAATTGTCGTTCTGTAAGACCATAATGAAAACGCAATTTTTGTTTTTCTTCTAAACGAATACGATATTGAGATTTTTTACCGGAGCGTGATTGGTTTCTAAGTTCGCTTCCGACTGTAGGCTGTTTACTAGTTAGTCCAGGTAAAGCCCCCAGACGGCGTATTTTTTTGAAACGAGGCCCTCTGTAGCGTGACATAAAGACTCCCTTTAAAATTGAGAATTCCTAAATTGAAATTAAAACTAAACTAAATGACAAATATGATAAATAAAGCGAAATCCACTAAAGTATTGTAGTACAAAGAAGAATTATATGAATTCTATCAATATCTGAACTTTATTCTATTGTATAGAAAAAAAAAAGAGGTTCTTTTCTTGAGTTGTTCTACAGAGATCGAACTACGTCCAATTTTTTATGCCTAAAAAAAAAGACATTATCCATTTTGTAAAAATAAAAACAACAAAAATAGAAAAGCCGGCTATCGGAATCGAACCGATGACCATCGCATTACAAATGCGATGCTCTAACCTCTGAGCTAAGCGGGCTCATATAACCAAAAATGTGCGTGCATAGGAATCTTAAAAACTAGTAGTTAGTTATTAACTGTTTATTATTAGCTATTCAGAACATAATAAATATGTTATAACATAATTAAATTATTACGAACATAGAAAATAAATATTTTTTGAAATTCTAAGACAAAACAAAAAGAGTATAACAATTTGAATTCTATTATTTTACTTCTTATTCTTATATATTATTTTAGATTAAAAATTTAAAATCTTTTTTTTTTCACATTAATAATATATATCTTATTAGAATATATATGAATTTGATATTTTTTATATCCATCATTTTTTAATCATTTTTTATCTTATTATATATATATTATCTTATATAATATCTTCTATTTATAGAATTATAGAATTCTATTTTTAATATTATTAATTATTAAAAAAAAAAGGGGGGGGGGATTCTCACTTTTTTTTAATAATTAATAATATTAAAAATTCGATTACATTAAACAGTAATTTCAATTACAATATTCTTATACATTAAGATTTAATATCTATAATTATACAATTTATACATTAGAATTATAAAAAATTGGATTTTCAAGGTAAATTCTATTATAGAATAGAATTCTAAATTCGATATTTTTATCGAATCTGTATTTCATTAGAAAATCCTTATTTCATTAGGATTAGATAGAATCGAAAAGATATTCGAATTACTAAATGAATGTCTAATTCGAAATTAATAGAATGATTATTTATAGCCATTAGATTAGTTATAGCTATTCTAAATTAAGAAATATATTCTTAATTGAATTTGAATAAAAAAGATATTTCCATTTTCGTTTTTTTAGTTAGGTTTTTTTAGTTATGGTATATAGTATAGGGTCTGGGTCTGTCCGCTCTAAGTAAAAAAGATAAAAATGAAAGAAAGATAAAGGCCCAATCCCGATCATAATGAAAGATTCCCTTATTCTCATTCGGAAAGGTCAAAAAAAAATCTAAGACTAAGAAAAAAAAATCGACCGTTGAGTATTTCAAATTGCATGAAAAATTATAGAAGGAGGGGTATATAAAAAAGATATATATATGTGGTATATATCTATGTATATTGAATTGCGAATATAGAAATAATAAAATCATTTCAGATTCGACAAAATATGGGTATCCGATCCGATATAGATGAATAAATAATAAATGAAAAAAAAAAAGCATCCTAATGAGATCCTAATCTCAAAGAAAAAAGGGGGTATGGCGAAATTGGTAGACGCTACGGACTTAATTGGATTGAGCCTTGGTATGGAAACGTACCAAGTGATAACTTTCAAATTCAGAGAAACCCCGGAATTAACAATGGGCAATCCTGAGCCAAATCCCGTTTTCTGAAAGCAAAGAAAAGTTAAGAAAGCGAGAATAAAAAAAGGATAGGTGCAGAGACTCAATGGAAGCTGTTCTAACAAATGGGGTTGACGATATTTCCTTTCGTGTTAGGAAAGGAATCGTTCCATCGAAATTATATAAAGGATATATATACGTATTTGTACTGAAATACTATTTCAATTGATTAATGAGGAGGACTCCAAATTTCTATTTGTGAATCGTTATATCACAATTGAAAGATGTGAATCAAATCAATTCCAAGTTGAAAAGAATTTAATATTCACTGATCAAATCATTCACTCCATCATAGTCTGATAGATCTTTTGAAGATTAATCGGACGAGAATAAAGAGAGAGTCCCATTCTACATGTCAATACTGACAACAATGAAATTTATAGTAAGAGGAAAATCCGTCGACTTAAGAAATCGTGAGGGTTCAAGTCCCTCTATCCCCAAAAGGACCGCTTAACTCTATAATTCTTTTTACTATATGCTCTTTTTAAAAATTCGTTATGTGTTTTATTCAGTATATTTTTTCACAAATGGATCTTTTTTTTTTTTCTTTTTCTGATCACAATCCCAAGTCTTAGAATATATTTGGAATATATAATGATATATATGATACACGTACAATTTTTTTTTATAAACGTACAAATGAGCATCTTATCCTTGAGGAACGAATCCTCATGTGAATGATTAACACTACATGATCATTACTCCTACTGAAATTTACAAAGTCTTATATTTTTTTTCGTCGTCTTTCTTTTTTAGTTGACATAGAGTCATTGACATATACTTAAGTAATCTCATAAAATTAAGATGATGCGTCAAGAATGGTCGGGATAGCTCAGCTGGTAGAGCAGAGGACTGAAAATCCTCGTGTCACCAGTTCAAATCTGGTTCCTGGCACATGATGAATTTCTACGAGTATCTATTCCCCATATTCATTAAAATGCAAATATGGGGAATAGATACGTATTTTTTTTATATTTCTATTTATTCTCTTCATCTCCTTTAATGTTATTGTCTTTTTAGCGGCAATATACGGCAATATAATGGATATTGATGTGTACGTTACATAGTTCATGATGCAGAACTTTTTTAGTTCATCTTATTGGCTTGGCTCATAGGAAAAGGTATCGTTCCAAATTTACAATCTGAATGAATCCTTACCCTAATTTTTTTGAATCCCTGCATTA